AAATAGAATCTAATTCATTTTTAAGAGAGTTTTTGCTTAGTAAATGAAATTCGAAGACAAGAGCAAAAAAATGAAGAAAAAAAGATATCATCCATATCCTTTCAAATCTTTCATGTAGAAAGATGCAAAACTACATTCTATAACTCACTTAGCTAGATACTTATATCTTTATTTATTTATTTAGAATGATCAATATCAAATTATCAAATTATAATAAGATATACTTTATATATAATAAGATAAGATATCTTTACTTTATATTATAAAATATAAAATAAAATCTAAATAATAATAACAGGTACAAATAGTAAATCGAGGTACCCATTCTATGACAAATCTTACCTTTCCCTCTGTTTTGGTCCCTTTAGTAGGCCTAGTATTTCCGGCAATCGCAATAGCTTCTTTATTTCTTCATATTCAAAAAAACAAAATTGTTTAGAGGCGAGGGCACAAAATCTCATCTATTTTTTTTTAACTGACGCTTGTATCATAACACAGATATCCATTTAGCAAAATTTGGTATATTTGGTATAAGTGGCTTCCGCCGAAAATCTCCCAAAAATGCTATATTCTAGCTATTTTCAAATAGACCCAACTCGGCGGATGGCTGAACTGTAAAGTTGGTCTATCTATATACATGTGGCTATCTTTAGTGAGATCATACGAAGGGTATGTTATTAGTTTAGATCTAACCAATTTAATGAATTACTCCTAAAGGTTCACATCAAACTAGTGCTAGTTGATGCGAGTTACTTCGGAAACAAACGGACTAAAGTCAAATTCATTTGGGGTATTCTCTCAATTCCAAAAAAAGCAACTGGATCAAGTATGAGTTGTCGATCAGAACATATATGGATAGAACCTATAACGGGGGCTCGAAAAACAAGTAATTTCTGCTGGGCTGTTATCCTTTTTTTAGGTTCATTAGGATTCTTGTTGGTTGGAACCTCGAGTTATCTTGGTAGAAATTTGATATCTTTATTTCCGTCTCAGGAAATAGTTTTTTTCCCGCAAGGAATTGTGATGTCTTTCTATGGGATCGCGGGTCTTTTTATTAGCTCCTATTTGTGGTGCACAATTTCGTGGAATGTAGGTAGTGGTTATGATCGATTTGATAGAAAAGATGGAATAGTGTGTATCTTTCGTTGGGGATTTCCTGGAAAAAATCGTCGGGTCTTCCTCCGATTTCTTATAAAAGATATTCAGTCCGTCAGAATAGAAGTGAAAGAGGGTATTTTTGCTCGTCGTGTCCTTTATATGGATATCAGAGGCCAGGGAGCCATTCCATTGACTCGTACTGATGAGAATTTTACTCCACGGGAAATGGAACAAAAAGCTGCTGAATTGGCCTATTTCTTGCGTGTACCAATTGAAGTTTTTTAATAAATGAAGCCGAGAAATGAATGCTTTCTCAGCAGGAGAGCAAAAAAAGCAAGAATCCCCTTTTTCTATAACATAACTTATAACTTAATTGAGGTTTCTTCAAAACATTCATTCGAGTCAAAGCAGACATATATGGAATAAGAATAAAATTTTTCCGGGCATTTATCGAATATCGAAAGGAGATATGTGCTTCGAATTCGACCAATTGAAATATAGGTAAACAATTTTTTTTATTTATTCATTCGAATTTTTCGTCTATTTCGGTATTTTTTTTCTAGATTCAAGGCCTAACCACGAAATCACAAATAAAAAAGAGTGAATAGATTCATAGGTTCGATAACTTGTAATAGAAGAGATGCATGAGAGAAATATTAGATTACATAGAGTCGACGAATGAGATGGGTTCATTAACAATTCACAGACGAAAAAATGGAAAAAAAGAAAGCATTCACTCCTCTTTTATATCTTGCATCTATAGTATTTTTGCCCTGGTGGATTTCTCTCTCATTTCAAAAAAGTCTGGAATCATGGGTTACTTATTGGTGGAATACTAGGCAATCCGAATTTTTTTTGAATGATATTGAAGAAAAGAGTATTCTAGAAAAATTCAGAGAATTGGAGGAACTCCTCTTCTTAGAGGAAATGATCAAGGAATACTCGGAGACACATCTACAAAACCTTCGTATAGGAATTCACAAAGAAACAATCCAATTAATCAAGATACACAACGAGGGTCGTATTCATACGATTTTGCACTTCTCGACAAATATAATCTGTTTCATTATTCTAAGCGGTTATTCTATTTTGGGTAATAAAGAACTTGTTATTCTTAACTCTTGGGCTCAGGAATTCCTATATAACTTAAGTGACACAATAAAAGCTTTTTCTCTTCTTTTATTAACTGATTTATGTATCGGATTTCATTCGCCCCATGGTTGGGAACTGCTGATTGGCTTTGTCTACAAGGATTTTGGATTTGTTCATAATGATCAAATTATATCTGGCCTTGTTTCCACTTTTCCAGTCATTCTAGATACAATTTTAAAATATTGGATTTTCCGTTATTTAAATCGCGTATCTCCGTCACTTGTAGTGATTTATCATTCAATGAATGACT